ATCAAGAAAATTCGAAGTTAGAAATATTTACAGAAAAAAAAGATCTCCTCTGGGTTGAAAAACCTCTTGTTAATATTCTTTTTGACTATAAACGATGGAATAGGCCATTCCGATATATAAAAAACAATCAATTTGAAAATGCTGTAAGAAAAGAAATGTCACAATATTTTTTTTATATATGTCAAAGTGACGGAAAAGAAAGAATATCTTTTACATACCCGCCCAGTTTGTCAACTTTTTTGGAAATGATACAAAGAAAGATGTCTCTGTTTACAGTAGATAAACCCTCTTCTACTGAATTATATAATAATTGGAGTTATAGCAATGAACAAAAAAGAAAAAACCTAAACAAAAAATTTATAAATAGAGTCAAAGCTCTAGACAAAACTTTAGATAGGATATTTTTTGTTTGGGATATACTCGAAAAAGAGACTAGATTTTGTAATGATAATCCTCAAAACGAATACTTACCTAAAATATATGATCCTTTCTTGAATGGCCCCTATCGTGGACGAATCACAATTTTTTTTTCAACTGCAATCCTAAATGAAACTTCCAGAAAAAATAACATTAACATAGAGGATTTTTGGATAAATAAGATTCATGGTATCCTTCTTATTTTGAATTACCTAAAATTTGAACAGACAAAAAATCCATTTGATAAAAAACCATTAACAACAAAAATTTTATATTTCTTGAACTTAATCAATGAACTTACTGAAAAACCACCATCAAGTTTCAATTTTAAAGAGCTTTCTTTACTTCCCGAAGAAGAACAAAAAAAAATGGATTCCGAAGATAAAAAAAAAAATTATAAATTTCTATTTGATGCAGTTATAAGAGACCCTAACGATAAAAAAATTCGAAAAAAAACTATCGGACTAAAAGAAATCAGTAAAAAAGTTCCTCGATGGTCATACAAATTAATTAATGATTTGGAACAACAGGAGGGAGAAAGCGCAGAAGGGGTGGCGACGGATTATGAGATTCGTTCACGAAAAGCCAAACGTGTAGTGATTTTTACTGATAACTTACAAACTACTGATACTAATACCAAAGATACTAATATTTCTGATGAAATAGAGGAAGTGGCTTTGATACGTTATTCACAACAACCGGATTTTCGTCGAGACATAATAAAAGGTTCTATGCGCGCTCAAAGACGTAAAACAGTTATTTGGAAACTCTTTCAAGCAAATGTACATTCACCCCTTTTTTTGGATAGAATCGAAAAAGACGTTTTTTTTTCTTTTGATATCTCTGAGCCGATGAAAATGTTTTTTAAAAATTGGATGTGGAAAAACACAGAATTAGCAATTTCAGATTATACAGAAAAAAAGCCAAAAGGCACTGAGAAAAACAAAGAAAAAGACAAAATAGAAGAAGACAAAAGACGAGAAAAAACACGTATAGAAATAGCAGAAGCATGGGATAATATTATATTTGCTCAAATACTAAGAGGTCTTGTGTTAGTAACCCAATCGATTTTTAGAAAAAATATTATATTACCTTTCTTGATAATAGTTAAAAATATTGTACGTATACTATTGTTTCAATTTCCCGAATGGTCTGAGGATTTAAAGGATTGGAATAGCGAAATGCATATTAAATGTACTTATAATGGCGTCCAATTATCAGAAACAGAATTTCCGAAAAACTGGCTAACAGACGGTATTCAGATAAAGATCCTATTTCCTTTTCGTCTGAAACCTTGGCACAAATCTAAGCTACAAAAAACTTATAACGATCCAATAAAAAAGAAAGGACAAAAAAATGATTTCTGTTTTTTAACAGTTTGGGGAATGGAAACTGAACTTCCTTTTGGCTCTCCCAAAAACCAACTTTTATTTTTTGAACCTATTTTTAAAGAACTCAACAAAAAAATTAGAAAATGGAAAAAGCAGCGTTTTCTAGTTCTAAGAATTTTAAAAGAAAAAACAAAAATTTTTCTAAATGTTTCAAAAGACATAAAAAACCAGTTTAGTAAAACCATTCTATTTCTAAAAGAAATAGTAAAAGAACTCGAAAAAATAAACCCAACTCTATTATTTGGCTTGAGAGAACTAGAAATATATCAATTAAATGAAACTAAAAAAGAAAAAGATTCAATAAGAAATAATCAGCTAATTCATGAATCGTTCAGTAAAATTCAACCTACAGATTGCACAAATTATTCATTAACAAAAAAAAAAATACAAAATTTGACTCATAGAACAACTACACTCATAAATCAAATAGAAAAAATAAAAAAAGAGAAAAAAAAAGAATTGATAATACAAAATATTAGTTCTAACAAAAACAAAATGAGTTATGATCATAAAAAATTCGAATCGCCAAAAAATATTGGACAGATATTAAAAAGAAGAAATGCTCGACTAATCCGTAAATCACATTATTTTATAAATTTTTTTTTCATTGAAAAGATATACATAGATATCTTTTTAGGTATCATTAATATTCCGAATATCAATGCACAATTTTTTCGGGAATCAACAAAAAAAATTCTTAATAAATATATTTACAATGATAAAGATATCTCGAATAATGAAACAAATCAAAAAAGAATTTATAAAAAAAAGAAAAGTCTAATTCACTTTATTTCGATTATAAAAAAGTCCCTTTCTACTATTAGTAATATTAGTAATAAAAGTAGTAATAAAAGCGCACAGACTTTTTTTGACTTATCTTACGTGTCACAAGCATATGTATTTTACAAATTATCACAACCCTCAGCCCTTAACTTATACTTATATAAGTTAAGATCCGTTTTTCAATATAATGGAACAGCTTTTTTTCTTAAGAATGAAATAAAGAATTATTTTGTTGGAACACAGAAAATATTTCATTCCAAATTAAGACATAATTCTCTTCGAAATTCTGGAATGAATCAATGGAAAAATTGGTTCAAAAGTCATGATCAATATGATTTATCTCCGATTAAATGGTCTAGCTTAGTACCACAAAAGTGGCGAAATAGAGTCAATCACCACTCTATAGCTCAAACTAACCCTTTAAAGAAATGCGATTCATCTGAAAATGAAAAAAACCGATTAATTCACTACGAAAAACAAAAGACTTTTGAAGCCGCCTCATTACAAAAGGAAACAGATAATTTTAAAAAACACTATAGATATGATCTTTTAGCATATAAATTTATATCATCTAAATCTATTAATTATGAAGATCAGAAGAACTCATCTATTTATGGATTACCATTACAAGTAAATAATAACCAAGAAATTTTTTATAATTACAGTACACATAAACGAAAATATTTTCATGTGCTAGGAGATATCCCTATCAATAATTATCGAGTCGAAGATGATATTATAGATATGGAGAAAAATCCGGATAGAAAATATTTTGATTGGATAATTCTCAATTTTTGTCTTAGAAAGAAAGTCGATATTGAGGCCTGGATCAATATTGATACTGACACCACTAGTAATAAATATAGTAAGACTCGGGGGACTAATTATCAACTACTTGATAAAACCGATACGCAAGGTCTTTTTTATCTCACGATTCCTCAAAATCACGAAATCAACCTCTCCACTACAAAAAAAAACCTTTTGGATTGGATGGGAATGAATGAAGAAATACGAAGTTGTCCCATATTAAATCTGGAACGTTGGTTTTTCCCAGAATTTTTGATACTTTATAACACGTATAAGATTAAACCATGGGCCATCCCAATCAAATTAATTCTTTTTAATTTGAATATAAATGAAAATGCTAGTGAAAATAAAAGCATCACTGGAAAGAAAAAAAGAAATATATCAATATTTTCGAATGAAAAAAAATCTCTTGAATCAGAAAACCGAAATCAAGGAAAAAAAGAATACGCAAGCCAAGCAGATTTTGAATCATCTCTCTCAAAGCAAGACAAAGATATTGAAGAAGATTTTGTGGGATCAGACATGAAAAAAGATAGAAATAAAAAACAATACAAGAACAATACGGAAGCGGGGTTTGATTTCTTCCTAAAAAGGTATTTGCGTTTTCAATTGAGATGGGATGGTGTTTTAAATAAAAAAATGATCAATAACATCAAAGTCTATTGCCTCCTGCTTAGACTGATAAATCCAAGAGAAATTTTTATATCCTCTATTCAAAGGGGCGAAATGAGCCTAGATATTTTACTGATTCAGAAAGATTTAACTCTTATAGAATTGATGAAAAAGGGAATATTGATTATCGACCCAGTCCGTCTATCTATAAAAAATGAAGGACAATTTATTATATATCAAGCCATAGGTATTTCATTGGTTCATAAGAGTAAGCATGAAATAAATCAAAAGTACTTAACAACAAGCACTGTTGATAACAAGAATTCTGATGAATTCATTGCGAAATATCAAAAAATGACTGGAAATAAAGACAACAATCATTATGATTTGTTTGTCCCTGAAAACATTTTATCCCCTAGACGTCGTAGAGAATTGAGAATTCGAATTTGTTTGAATGCTAGGAATGGAAATGGTATGCCTCAAAATGCTGCATTTTGCAAGGGGAAGAAGGAAAACAGTCAAGTTTTGGATAAAAGCAAAAGAGATACAACTAAACTAATTAAATTAAAATTCTTTCTTTGGCCTAATTATCGATTCGAAGATTTAGCTTGTATGAATCGATATTGGTTTGATACCAATAATGGCAGTCGTTTCAGTCTGGTAAGGATACATATGTATCAGCGATTCAAAATTCGTTAGTTAATGGTAGATTTGTTTTTCCTATATTTCCTGTAGTATGATCTATGAAAACAAAGAAATGCACACATGCATTGTCTTACATTCCATTCTGATACATGATTCATTGACATATCAATTAGATCGATAAATGATCACCAAAATCTTCTTTTTTTCATTTTAGGTCTAAATTTTTATCTTTTGTGAGTGCCGAAAAGAAGATTTTGGTATACCTAGTCGAATACAATTTTATTTGATCAAATTTGGAATTATTAACAAAATTACGATTATTGTGTATACTAAATTAAAATGAATGGCATTATTATTATTGATCAATAAAACTACCTAACACTAAAAAAAGGATAGGAAAAAAGTGGGGGGGGGGGCAGATTTCATTTTATGGTAAAAAAAGCATTCATCTCGGTTATTTTGCAAGAAGAAAAAGAAGAAAAAGTAGGATCCGTTGAATTTCAAATACGCAGCCTCACCAATAGGATACGAAAACTTTCTTCACATTTGGAATTGCACAGAAAAGACTATTTATCTCAGAGAGGTCTACGTCAAATTTTGGGAAAACGCCAACGGCTGCTGTCTTATTTGTCAAAGAAAAATAGAATATGTTATAAAGAATTAATTAATCAGTTGGATATTCGGGAATCAAAAACTCGCTAATTTGAAAAAGCAGTTTATTTTGAATTATTTGATTTATTAGATCTTGAATTTGAATTTTAATGAACTTGTTTTAGTTTTCAGCAATTCATGAAAGACTGAATCGAGGAAAAACCTATGAATATACCAGCTACAAGAAACGACCTCATGGTAGTAAATATGGGTCCCCACCACCCATCAATGCATGGTGTTCTTCGACTCATCGTTACTCTAGATGGTGAAGATGTTATTGACTGTGAACCAATATTGGGCTATTTACACCGAGGGATGGAAAAACTTGCGGAAAACCGAACAATTATACAATATCTGCCTTATGTAACGCGTTGGGATTATTTAGCTACTATGTTCACAGAAGCAATAACCGTAAATGGCCCGGAGCAGTTGGGAAATATTCAAGTGCCTAAAAGAGCCAGCTATATCAGAGTAATTATGTTGGAGTTGAGTCGTATAGCTTCTCATCTGCTATGGCTCGGCCCTTTTATGGCAGATATTGGTGCACAGACGCCTTTCTTCTATAGTTTCCGAGAAAGAGAATTAATATATGATCTATTCGAAGCTGCCACCGGTATGAGAATGATGCATAATTATTTTCGTATCGGAGGAGTGGCTGCTGATCTACCTCATGGCTGGATAGATAAATGTTTGGATTTTTGCGATTATTTTTTAACAGGAATCGCTGAATATCAAAAACTTATTACACGAAATCCTATTTTTTTAGAACGGGTTGAAGGAGTAGGCATTATTGGTACAGAGGAAGTAATAAATTGGGGTTTATCAGGACCAATTCTGCGGGCTTCCGGAATACAATGGGATCTTCGGAAAGTTGATCATTATGAGTGTTACGACGAATTTGATTGGGAAGTCCAGTGGCAAAAAGAAGGAGATTCGCTAGCTCGTTATCTAGTCCGAATTGGTGAAATGACAGAATCCATAAAAATTATTCAACAGGCTCTGGAAGGAATTCCGGGAGGGCCATATGAGAATTTAGAAATTCGATACTTTGATAGAGAAAAGAATCCCGAATGGAATGATTTTGAATATCGATTTATTAGTAAAAAACCTTCTCCTACATTTGAATTACCGAAACAAGAACTCTATGTTAGAGTCGAAGCCCCAAAAGGAGAATTGGGAATTTTTCTGATAGGGGATCAGGGTGGTTTTCCTTGGAGATGGAAAATTCGCCCACCAGGTTTTATCAATTTGCAAATTCTTCCTCAGTTAGTTAAAAGAATGAAATTGGCTGATATTATGACGATACTAGGTAGCATAGATATCATTATGGGAGAAGTTGATCGTTGAAATGATAATTGATACGACAGAAGTACAAGATATCAATTTTTTTTCTAGATTGGAGTTTTTAAAAGAGGTCTACGGAATTATATGGGCCCTTATTCCTATTTTTACTCTTGTATTGGGAATCACAATAGGCGTACTGGTAATTGTATGGTTAGAAAGAGAAATATCCGCAGGACTGCAGCAACGTATTGGACCTGAATACGCCGGCCCTTTGGGAGTTCTTCAAGCTCTAGCAGATGGGACAAAACTTCTTTTCAAAGAAAATCTTATTCCATCGAGAGGAGATGCTCGTTTATTCAGTATCGGACCATCCATAGCAGTCATATCAATTTTATTAAGCTATTCAGTAGTTCCTTTTGGCTATCACCTTGTTTTAGCGGATCTCAATATCGGTGTTTTTTTATGGATTGCCATTTCCAGTATTGCTCCCATTGGACTTCTTATGTCAGGATACGGGTCAAATAATAAATATTCCTTTTTAGGCGGTCTACGAGCTGCTGCTCAATCAATTAGTTATGAAATACCATTAACTTTATGTGTGTTGTCAATATCTCTACGTGTGATTCGTTGAGACATACATTTTTCTCTATTCCTTCCTCTCTATTCTTTTCTTTCTCGGAAAGGGGTAGAATGAATTGAGTAGATATCTTCATTTTTTTATTCATTAGTCGGATTGATGAACTAAATCAGATAGTTGGATGAGTGAAAGAGAACAGCTTCTATATAAATTCGCAGTAAAGATATTGAGTCTCATTTTCTATGTATAAGAGTTAGAGAGTTGAGCGGAAATAAACAGAAGCAGAAGATACCGTTTACCCCAAGATTGGTTGATTAGTCATCCTGACTTGAAGCGGGCTCAAAAGATCAACCGTATTGAGTTTTCACTATCGTTTGTATGTATTTTCATACATGTATTACCATAAAATAAAAGGCGATTGAACAAAAACGAGTGGATAGGTAGAAACACCAAGATACGCAACGGATTAGTAATGTAGATCCTGTAAATTATCCAAAAATAGACATTTCTACATAATATAGAAAGAATACTAATTGGGGCTTTAAATTTGTAGAAGTTATAAGGCAGTACTCCCCACGATTCCGATCCAGAGTATGCTCCTATCCGCCGATTAAATAAATGACTATTCGGGACGAAATAATCCCTTTTTTTATTTTGTAAGTCCCCTTTTTTCCGAAACAAAAAGAAGAATAGGAACGAAAAAAAGAAAGGAATACAAAAGAATAAACAAGATCTTTTTTATTCTTTTTTTCTTATATCCATATTTATATGGATAGAATTCGTGTCATAATTCATGAATTAATGTAATATAGAATTCTTTTTCGTACGTGAAAATGATGGGTTATTGATTTTTTTACAAGGAGTATTTTATTGAAGAATCAAGTTATTACTCAACAAAGAAAAATTTAAATGATTATGGAAATTTTTAAAGAAAGGATGAGATCAATTCAGAAGTATTTTTTTTTTTATTTAGTATTAATTCAATTTATTAATTTATTAAATTAATAATAAATTGAATTCTTTATTATTAATTATTAATAATAATTATATTAAATTAATATTCATTATTATTTTTTTTATTTTTTATTTTAAAATAAAAATTATTATTTTTTTTTTATTAAAAATTATTAAAACATAACAGACAGAATTCAATTGGTTTAATTTTGGACCGTATGATAGATTTGAATCTTATCTATCGTATAACCAAGCATCGCAAGATAAAAGGACTCGGTCCTTAGATTTTTTTATGGCCCTTCAGGAGCCGTATGAGGTGAAAATCTCATGTACGGTTTTGGAATAGCGATGGAAACAGTGATGGTACCGCCGACTATGATTATCTAATAGTTCAAGTACAGTTGATATAGTTGAGGCGCAATCAAAATATGGTTTTTGGGGATGGAATTTGTGGCGTCAACCTATAGGGTTTATCGTTTTTCTAACTTCTTCCCTAGCAGAATGTGAGAGATTGCCTTTTGATTTACCAGAAGCGGAAGAAGAATTAGTAGCAGGTTATCAAACCGAATATTCGGGGATAAAATTTGGTTTATTTTATGTTGCTTCCTATCTAAACCTATTAGTTTCGTCATTATTTGTAACAGTTCTTTACTTGGGCGGTTGGAATATCTATATTCCGTATATATTTGTTTCGGAGCTTTTTGAAATAAATCAACGATATGAGGTTTTTGGGGCGACAATTGGTATCTTTATTACATTAGCTAAAACTTATTTGTTTTTGTTCATTCCTATCGCAACAAGATGGACTTTACCTAGGCTAAGAATGGACCAACTGTTGAATCTTGGATGGAAATTTCTTTTACCTATTTCTCTCGGTAATCTATTATTAACAACTTCTTTCCAACTCTTTTCACTGTAAAGGAATATGATATTCTATATTCACAACTTGGCTTAAACAAGAGAAATAAACAAACATCAAATTATTCATATATATTCACGATATGTTCCCTATGGTAACTGGGTTCATGAATTATGGTCAACAAACAGTACGGGCTGCAAGGTACATTGGTCAAAGTTTCATGATTACCTTATCCCACGCAAATCGTTTACCTGTAACTATTCAATATCCTTATGAAAAATTAATCACCGCGGAGCGTTTCCGCGGTCGAATCCATTTTGAGTTTGATAAATGTATTGCTTGTGAAGTATGTGTTCGTGTGTGTCCTATAGATCTACCCGTCGTCGATTGGAAATTGGAAACTGATATTCGCAAGAAACGGTTGCTTAATTACAGTATTGATTTCGGAATCTGTATATTTTGTGGTAACTGCGTTGAGTATTGTCCAACAAATTGTTTATCAATGACTGAAGAATATGAACTTTCTACTTATGATCGTCATGAATTAAATTATAATCAAATTGCTTTGGGTCGTTTACCAATATCAGTAATTGACGATTATACAATTCGAACAATTTTGAATTCGCCTCAAATAAAAAATAAGTAACTCCCTTGATTCAAGAAAATTTTCGAATTACTAAGTACTAAGGTTCCTTTCGTTTTGTTTGGTCACGCCCTACAAATCCCAACTATTCATTAGTTGGTAATAATCACGTCTTAATTTGGATTGAAAATCGAGTAATTAATGTCTATATAATTATTTCGAAATATAGTTTCGGATTTGAACTACTCTTTCTTTCAGATAAAGAATGAAATTAGTCCAATATCTGTACCCACATTAATTCACATCCCCGAGGATTTCATTCAATTAGGAATTGATTATAAATCATAAAAAATTTTTTCTGGTCGGGTCTCAATAAGTTCATGAAAAAAATTTCGATTTTTTATCTCTTTTTTTACATATAATGGATTTGCCTGGACCAATACATGATTTTCTTTTAGTCTTTCTGGGATCAGGTCTTATATTAGGAGGTATAGGAGTAGTATTATTTACCAACCCAATTTATTCGGCTTTTTCATTGGGACTCGTTCTTGTTTGTATATCCTTATTCTATATTCTATTAAACTCTTTTTTTGTAGCTGCGGCACAACTCCTTATTTACGTGGGAGCTATAAATGTTTTAATCATATTTGCTGTGATGTTCATGAATGGTTCAGAATATTACAAAGATTTTAATCTTTGGACCGTTGGGGATGGGGTTACTTTGCTGGTTTGTACAAGTATTTTGGTTTTACTAATGAGTACTATTACGGATACGTCATGGTACGGGATTATTTGGACTACACGATCAAACCAGATTATAGAGCAAGATTTGATAAGTAGTAGTCAACAAATTGGAATTCATTTATCAACAGATTTTTTTCTTCCCTTTGAATTCATTTCAATAATTCTTTTAGCCGCTTTGATAGGTGCAATCGCTGTGGCGCGCCAGTAATAAATCGTAAATCTATAGAATTAGCAACAGCAATCCAAACGAAACTTCAGTCTGTGTTATTACATCTATTTCTCTTCAATTCTAATTAAAGATTGTTTATGTTGAAAATAGAAATTCTTTTATTCGATTTATTACCAATCTATTTATTTGTTCCGTACCTTTTAGATTCTAGTCAATTGAATCCGTTGAATTGTTGTTCATATTATATTGAAATAAATCAAAATTTAATTGATAAGGAGTTGGTCAATGATGCTCGAACATGTACTTGTTTTGAGTGCCTACTTATTTTCTATCGGTATCTATGGATTGATCACAAGCCGCAATATGGTTAGAGCCCTTATGTGTCTTGAACTTATACTGAATGCGGTTAATATAAATTTTGTAACATTTTCTGATTTTTTTGATAGTCGCCAATTAAAAGGCAATATTTTTTCAATTTTTGTTATAGCTATTGCAGCCGCTGAAGCAGCTATTGGACCGGCTATTATTTCGTCAATTTATCGTAACAGAAAATCAACTCGTATTAATCAATCGAATTTGTTGAATAAGTAGTATTAATCATAGAAATTAGAATATTCATAAATTCGAAGTAGCATGTATTATACATAATGTATGATCATGTTTGCGAAAAAGTAAGAAATCAAAGTATGTTGGCTCCCTTACATGAGTCGGTCCAGAAGTAGATTGATTAAAAAAATTCTGGTAAATCATTGATTCATCTGGTGTCTAAATATATGATTTATTTATAAATTTACTAGATCGAAAATTTAGAATGTTCAAAAAATTTATAGATCCAATGTCACATTCAGTAAAGATTTATGATACGTGTATAGGATGTACTCAATGTGTCCGAGCCTGCCCCACGGATGTATTAGAAATGATACCTTGGGACGGGTGTAAAGCTAAGCAAATCGCTTCTGCTCCAAGAACAGAGGACTGTGTCGGTTGTAAAAGATGTGAATCCGCCTGTCCAACGGATTTCTTGAGTGTTCGAGTTTATTTATGGCATGAAACAACTCGAAGTATGGGGCTAGCTTATTGATACGTTTCAGAAAACCTTACTTGAATATATTTCATTTTTTTTTTACCAACAAAAACCCGCGCTCAAAATAATATATTTTATATTTTTGAGCACGGGTTTTTCGGGTCCAAGTGTATCTTGTTTTTACCACGAATGATTTTCCTTGGTTAACGATAGTTGTCGTTTTGCCAATATCTGCGGGTTCTTTAATTTTCTTTCTCCCTCATAGAGGGAATAAAGTAATTAGGTGGTATACTATTTGTATATGCATAATAGAACTCCTTCTAATAACCTATACATTTGGTTATCATTTCCAATTGGACGATCCATTAATCCAACTTACAGAGAATTATAAATGGATCCATTTTTTTGATTTTTACTGGAGATTGGGAATAGATGGAATTTCTATAGGACCTATTTTACTGACAGGATTTATCACTACTTTAGCTACTTTAGCGGCCCGGCCGGTTACTCGAGATTCCCGATTATTCCATTTCCTGATGTTAGCAATGTATAGCGGTCAAATAGGACCATTTTCTTCTCAAGACCTTTTACTTTTTTTCATCATGTGGGAGTTAGAATTAATTCCAGTTTATCTACTTGTATCCATATGGGGCGGAAAGAAACGTTTGTATTCAGCTACAAAATTTATTTTGTACACTGCAGGAGCTTCTGTTTTTTTATTAATAGGAGTTCTGGGTATTGGTTTATATGGTTCTAATGAACCAACATTAAATTTTGAAACATCAGCTAATCAATCGTATCCTGTAGCACTGGAAATCATTTTTTATATTGGATTTTTTATTGCTTTTGCTGTCAAATCGCCGATTATACCCTTACATACATGGTTACCAGACACCCATGGAGAGGCACATTACAGTACTTGTATGCTTCTAGCTGGAATCTTATTAAAAATGGGAGCGTATGGGGTGGTTCGGATAAATATGCAATTATTACCTCACGC